TCATGTGAATTGCGAAATAGCCCCTTTGTTGGGGAATTTTTGTTTTGGGCTAAGGAAGGGGAAGGAAGGAAGAAGAAGGAAGGAAGAAAACGAGTGGGTAACACTAATTCTTCATCTTCAAATCAGTCCTTCCCTTGGGTTATTTTCTGAATGAATAAGTATAAGTAATTGTGTAGGGACGAAATTATAATTATAATATAATGTGAAAAAACAACCTGCACGTCCAAGACCCTAAAAGAAATATGAGAAATATGTCTTTCTTTTTCTCGGATTAAACAAAAGGATTTGCAAATAAAAGGGCTAATGCTACAACCAATCCATAAATTGTTAAAGCTTCCATAAAAGCTAAACTAAGTAATAAAGTACCTCGGATTTTTCCCTCTGCCTCGGGCTGTCTCGCAATACCTTCTACAGCTTGGCCTGCAGCAGTACCTTGACCAATTCCAGGTCCAATAGAAGCAAGCCCTACAGCCAATCCAGCAGCAATAACGGAAGCGGCAGAAATCAGTGGATTCATGATAGATAAGTTCCTCACACACAAAAAAAAGAAATGGTTAATGATACAATGAACCAATGAATTAGAACTTAATTATTCCATTGGAATATCCATCCAGTAGAAAGAATTAAAAATGCCAAATTTTAATTAATATATTATTAGATCATTAGTTATCTCATTAGCAAAGGCTTCATATTTTTTAGTTACTAATCGGAGATCTGACTACATCCAACTTGAGTGTCTCTATTCCTTGGTAATCGAAGCCTTTTTCGAGCTTTTTCATTATTTTATCTATATTTTATTTCATTCACAGTTATAAACGAAACAAAAGGAAAGACCTCGGCTGACATCTCTAGCCAAATTCAAATAGTGCAAATTACGTTCATATATAAATTAACTTGTCAATATATAATATAAAATAGACGTATGTTTCTTACATAACGTAAACCGCCTATATGTCTCTTAAATTCAATCGGATTTTCTAATAATTCTTCGAAACATCTAATCAAAAAAATTAACTAAAAAATAGAAACCTATAAGCATTAGATTCCACATATCTGGTGCAACCGCTCTCTACTAGCCAACTATGGTTTTTTCAAGAGACTCTATTACCATTAGATTCTATCAAGATAGAATCTAATCAATGATGACCCTCCATGGATTCACCTATATAAGCTGCGGCTAACGTTGCAAAAATAAGAGCCTGAATCCCACTTGTAAATAATCCGAGAAACATGACAGGTATAGGAACCACTAAAGGTACCAAAGAAACAAGAACAACAACTACTAATTCATCCGCTAATATATTTCCAAAAAGTCGAAAACTAAGTGATAGAGGTTTTGTGAAATCTTCTAAAATGTTAATGGGTAAAAGAATTGGGGTTGGTTGAATGTATTTACCAAAATAACCTAACCCTTTTTTTGTAAGACCCGCATAGAAATAGGCTACTGATGTGAGTAAAGCTAAAGCAACAGTAGTATTTATATCATTCGTGGGTGCGGCTAACTCCCCGTGAGGTAACCGTATGGTTTTCCACGGGAAAAGGGCCCCTGACCAATTAGAAACAAAAATAAATAGAAACATAGTTCCAATAAAGGGAACCCAAGGGCGATATTCTTCTCCAATTTGGGTTTTGCTCACGTCTCGAATAAATTCAAGGACATATTCCAAGAAATTCTGACCCCCTGTCGGAATGGTTTGTGGATTTCGAGCAGCTATAGCAGCTGAACCTAGTAAAATAGCAATTACAACCCAAGAAGTTATAAGTACTTGACCATGGATTTGGAAACCCCCTATTTGCCAATAAAAATGTTGACCTACTTCCACACCAGACATATCATATAACCCCTTCTTTAGTGTGTTGATTGAATATTCTATCATATTCATATTGTCCTCTGACATAAATATAACTTAAAAAATTTTATTTTGATTCAATTATCTCTTTTTTGATTCAATTATCTCTTTCTCGATTTGTCTACTTTTTAAAAAAATTTACTTTTTTTTTAGGATACCGATTAATCAAATCACATAATATCAATATCACCAGCCTTTTCCCTTTAATTTATTAATTATATATAGTTTTTCAGGAACATTAACCAATTTTATTATATTATAAATTATAGGAATTGAAGTGTTGATTTCATAAAAAAATCAAGGATTTCTTACATAGCTAGAACGACCTTCACAAATTGCAAATACTAACTTGGTAAGAATTAATCGGATTGAAGATATAGCATCATCGTTTGCCGGAATCGAAAGATCAGCGAGATCCGGGTCACAGTTTGTATCGATTAAACAAATCGTCGGAATTCCCAAAGTAATACATTCTCGAAGGGCTGTATATTCTTTTTGTTGATCAATGATGATTACAATATCAGGTACTTCTGTCATATATTTAATCCCGCCCAGATATGTTTGCAAGTGAGATAATTGTCTCTTTACCACCGCGGCATCTCTCTTCGGAAGACGGGCAAGTCGCCCCGCCTTTTGTTCCATTCGTAAGTCCCTGAATTTATGAAGTCTTGTTTCTGTAGTGGACCAATTCGTTAACATACCCCCAAGCCACTTTTTATTAACATAATGACATCGAGCCCTTATTGCAGCCCGTGCTACTGAATCAGCTGCTTTCTTTTTTGTCCCAACAATTAAAAATTGTTTTCCCCTACTTGCTGCATCAAAAACTAAATCACAAGCCTCTGATAAAAAACGAGCAGTTCTGGTAAGATTTATAATATGAATACCCTTACATTTTGCAGAGATATAAGGTGACATTCGGGGATTCCATTTTCGAATACCATGACCAAAATGAACTCCCGCCTCCATCATCTCTTCCAAATTGATGTTCCAATATCTTCTTGTCATTTCTCCACACACTTTAACTCTTTTTTGAATAAAGAGATGAGGTATCCTGAAATAAAAAATTGTTCCAACGGAACCTTCTTTTTTAACCTGGATTGATCATTGATACCCAACCCAAACCAAAAATTCCTGTCTATTTGTTATTTTTTTTTAGTTTATGTATTTTATTACATTACTAAGATACTAAATTAATTAATTAAATAACAATAATAAAGAAAAAAAAAAAGATGAATCTCTTCTCTTAAATCCCCCAAATCATTGTTGTTTTGATCTATCACCTAAATTCTTTGAAAAACAAGAATCCAACAATTCTCTGTGGTAAAACAAAATATCTCGCATTTCTCCCTCGAGTCTATTCTTGTTTTTTATTTTCAAAGGAATGCTAATGCTCTTATGTTGATTTGATCGGTGTACAAATCCCTTGAATCCAGTACCAACGGGTATCATCCCCCCCAGAACAACGTTTTCTTTTAATCCTTTCAACCAATCAATACGGCCTCGGAGAGCCGCTTTTGCTAAAACTCGAGCAGTTTCTTGAAAACTTGCTTCGGATATAAAACTTTGAGTATTCAGAGATGCTCTCGTTATTCCCAATAAGATAGTTCGGTAACAGATCGCTTCTTCCAAAGCGCGCCCCGTTCGTTCGGCTCGAAACAATCCAATTAGTTCTCCGGGCAAAAAAACATTAGATATTCCATCCTCTGAAACCAAGACTTTAGATGTTATTTGCCGTACAATAATTTCGATATGCCGATCATGAATCTGCACCCCCTGGGCTCGATAAACCTTTTGGATCTTATTAACCAAAGAGATACGACTTTGCGCTATAGTTAACTCAGCCCCAACCAAGAATCCCCACGGAATTCCAAGAATTTTTTTTATACGTTCGTTCCAACCATTAATCCTCTTTTCTAGATTCATGGATATTGACTCAACCGAACGAACTTCTAAAACTTGTTCCACTTTTGGCAGACCTTGCGTTATATCACCAGACCTCGATTTTTCATATATAAATGTAACTAGGGTATCCCCTTCATAAATGATTTCTCCATAATGACCATGAACTGTTGCTCCTGGGGTAGCCAAACAGGGCTTAGCCGCTCTTATTACTACTGAATCAAATTGAACAATTATAATTTGACCGGGTTTTAAGTGCAGTCCATCTTTGTTTATACATATATTTTCACAAAGAAATTGTCCAAGACGCATTTTTGTAGATGTCTCGTCACAAAAATTGTAATGAAGAAAATCCCAATGAAAATGGAATGGATTCAAAATTATGTTACTACAAAAATCGGGATTATAAATTATTCCATTTTCATCCATTAAATAATATTGATATTTAAGGACTTGACAGGTTTGTTTTAAATTGTCCAGTTGTAAATAATTATTTATCAAGATCTGATTATGAGTTATTAAATGATAAAAAAAAAAAAAATTCGCAAAATTAAGGACTGTTCCTAAAGAACCGAATGAATTTTTAATTGGAATTAGGCGATCTTTTTGACTGGATTCTTTGGGATATTTTGCACTGTTGAGTGTGAATGGACCCATTCGAAAACAATTGGATGATGACAAAATTATAAAAGACTGACATTCCTTATTTTTACCCACCAACGTACGAACAGTTCCTTGATTTTGATTAAATGATTGTTGAAGTTTTGGCTTTGAATAAATGGAAAAAAACGGATTCATATTGGTATACTCTAAGCCATGATCAGAAAAAAGGGGGGGATTGTTTCTTTTACCGATATACGAAAGAGCCGTGTTCACTAAACCGATCTTTAGGAAATATCGAATTATACCAGTTGTCCTTACTTCAACAAATGAAGCACGGGCCTCTTCGATAGAAGAATCTTTTTTGTCTTGGTTCCAATTCAATACTAAACAAGTACGTACTAATTGAATACTTGTGTCATAAATTCCCCCAGTGACTTTGCCATTTCCATAAAGGATATAATTGAAAACTCGAAGTTGCACATTACCCCTTTCTTGCAACAGATCCCGAGGGAAAAGTGTTGCTAAATTGATACCGTCCGTGATTTCATATGTGACTACGGGTCGAACCAAAACAAAAGACTTTTTTTTAGTAGGGGCTATCCGTTGAACATAGAGCCAATTTTTCAAATTTTTTGATTCCTTGTAATTTCTCTTTCCTGGTGGTATCAAAATGCCGCTGTGTCGGGATATCTTATCTGTCTCCCCAGGAAAATAGATATCGCCAGAAAAAATTTGAAGTTCAATCTTTTTTTTTTTCCTTTTCACCCGAACCACTCCGCCTACGCGGCTTCTTATATTTAAAGTAATTTGTGTATCTACTCCAATGATACTATTGTTCCGTACCATTATCGAAGAAGATCCGGGTAAAATATGTACTTCCTGGGAAATTAAAAAAAACCGATCTACTTTCATTTGGTATTTTGGTCGAAATTCTTTGACTCCTCGATACTCAATCAAATCCTCTTTTTTAACGCTGGAATGCATTTCTATAGTCTCATATTTAGTAATTCCCGAACTATTTGTTCGGTATCGAGGATCATTGAAATAAGCAAAAATACTATTTCTACGGAAAATACCATTTTTGGGTATTTCAATCGAGATACCGTCGGAAAGGGACATTAATTCTTTTTCTCGTTCTTGACTCAATTGAAATTGAAATGGAATGATTAATCTATTTTTTCGCCTCTTTGCCAATAAATCGGAGTTTTTTGCAGGATATATGTGATTACAATGACCCATCCCATTAAGTTCTGAATAATTCGGACTCCTATGTTCTTTTTTATTATATTTTTTAATAGAAGGATCAGAAAATTTATTTTTTACTTGATCATTAGTCATTGAGAAGTTATAATTTTTTTTTTCGAAAGAAAGAGAATTCCCGGTTGTTTGATCTTGATCCTTGTGGAGTGAAAAGGAGACTACACTGGATCTGTATGGCCTTCCCGACAAGATCCATAAACGGCTTGCTTTTGGTAAGAGATGAACATTACCGTATGTAAATTCGGGTGCATGATACACATCGGTACTCCAGTGCATTTCTCCTTCTGAATCAGAATAAATATGTTTTCTAACTTTTTCCTTAAAATTCAGAGTCGATGCCCCCGCACGAATTTCGGCAATAACTTGTTCGGATTCAACATATTGATCATTTTGAACTAAAAGAAAACTTTTTGGAGGAATATTCACATTATGTAGACTATCTTCGCCCTCAATAGTGACATACAAGTCTATATAACATAAAAAGGCAGGGTGTCCATGACGTGTACGTGTGGGATGCACCAACTCCTCATTAAATTTAATTTTGCCATTATAAGGGGCTCGTACATATTCTGCAGTACCCCCTGTGAATACTCCGCCCGTATGAAAAGTTCTTAATGTTAGTTGAGTACCGGGCTCCCCAATGGATTGACCTGCAATAATACCTACAGCTTCTCCTAATTCGACTAGGTCGCCGTGAGTAGGACTTCGGCCATAACATAATCGACAAATCCAAGACGTACTCCTACAAGTAAAAGGAGTGCGAATGGCTATTGGTTGGGTTCGAAAGCTTATGAATCTATTTACAAGCCCAACCCCGATATCTTGATTGCGAGTCGCAATGCATCGCGAACCCAGATATATATCGTCTGCTAATACGCGACCTATTAATCTTTGGGTAAAAATTCTTTCCGGCATCCTGCCGTTTCTAGGACTTACAGAAATGCCCCGAATGGTGCCACAATCTGTCCTACGTACAACAATATGTTGAACTACTTCGACAAGCCTGCGCGTAAGATATCCCGCATCTGATGTTCGTACAGCGGTATCCACAACCCCTTTGCGGGCTCCGTAGCAAGAAATTATATATTCTGTTAAAGAGAGTCCTTCGCGTAAATTGCTTTGAATAGGTAAATCAATCATTTGTCCTTGTGGATCGGACATTAATCCTCTCATACCTACTAATTGATGTACTTGAGACACATTTCCTCTAGCTCCCGAAAACGACATTATATGGACTGGATTATAAGGGTCAGTCATCCTAAAATTAGGATTCATTTCTTGTCGCAAATATTCACTTGTAGAATACCATATCTCGATGGATTGGCGTAATTTTTCTACTGCATGGACATTTCCATAATGATGGTGTTTTTCTAAAATCAAACTTTGCTGTTCAGCATCTTGAACTAGCCATCCCTTAGAAGGTATTGTTAAAAGATCATCAATTCCTAATGAAATGGATGTAGCAGTGGCTTGCTGGAAACCCAGAGTCTTTACTTGATCCAGGATGTGTGCTGTATATGCCATTCCAAAGTGATCTATTAATCTGCTAATAAGTCGTTTCATGGCAGTTCCATCTATCGATTTATTGTGAAAGACCAAATTGGTCCGTTCTTCCATAAGTACCTCCATATTTCGCTTAAGTAGAAGTAGACAATGAATGGTTTTTAGTTAGTGATTAGAAAACTTCCTTTTCTGAATCTTAATTCACCGAAAAATTGATGGATTGTGATGCTAGTTGAACCCGAAAGACTCGAATTACACAGATATCATAGAATTACTTAAGTATGGTCTTATTTAAGTACCATATGAGCAGGCTCGACAAAATCCTTGTATAGCTTCTTCAATCTCTCGATAAAGATAAATATGACCAACAGTAGTTCGAATGTATATAAAAAGAATTTCTTTTTTTATATTTCTTTTTATTAGATAGTGTGCATAAATCTCATGATAAGTGCCCAAGGATTCATAGTGAACTTCGACGGGAGCTTCTCTTGAAGCAATAATACGTTGATCTAGTCGCCACCGGAGCCACAAAGGACTATCCAAATTGATTCTTTTCTGACGATAAGCTCCAATTGCATCATAGGAATTACAAAAAAAGGGTTCTTCCATATACTTATAATTCTTATCGTCAATTCTTTCATTTTGGTCGTTTTTGCGATTCCATGGATTATATCTATTTGCACAAATACCTCGCCGAGTCCCACTTGTTAATATATAGAGTCCAATAAGCATATCTTGCGTTGGTACGGAAATAGGGTCTCCAATAGCTGGCGACAAAAGATTCATATGAGAAAACATAAGTAAACGAGCCTCTGTTTGAGCCTCTAAGGATAAAGGTACATGAACCGCCATTTGATCCCCATCAAAGTCTGCGTTGAATCCTTTACAAACTAATGGATGTAAACAAATCGCGCGCCCTTCTACTAAAATGGGTTGGAACGCCTGTATGCCTAATCGATGCAGAGTAGGCGCGCGATTTAACAATATAGGATGCCCCTGCATAACTTCCTGAAGTATTTTCCATATAATAGGTTCTTTTTCCCGAATTTTACTTTTAGCAACTCCTATGTTCGAAGCAAGATGTTGTCTAATTAGACCACGAATTATAAATATCTGGAAGAGCTCGATTGCAATTTCACGAGGCAATCCACACTGATGTAATGAAAGCGAAGGGCCTACGACAATGACGGAACGACCGGAATAATCGACCCGTTTACCAAGTAAAGTCTCGCGAAATCTTCCCTCTTTACCTTCAATTACATCCGAAAATGACTTGTAAACTTTATTATGCCTGTCCCTCATCGGTTGCCCGCGAATTCCATTATCAAGAAGTGTATCCACGGCTTCTTGTACCAATTTCTCTTGACACATTACTAATTCTCCGGGCGTAGATCTACTTGTTAATAGATCTGTAAGAGTATTATTCCGATAGATGACTCTTCTATAGAGTTCATTAATATCCGAACTCATTAATTTTCCTCCATCTATCTGAAGGATTGGTCGCAATTCGGGAGGAAGAACTGGTAATAGACATAAAACCATCCATTCTGGTTCTATATTTGTTCGAATAAAATGCTTAGCTAATTCCATGCGTCTAACTAAAAAAGCTTTTCGTCTTCCAACTTTTCGGTCTTCCCATTCATTCCCTGTGGGGTCTTCTTCTCCTAACTCTTTCCATTCTGCGAATGAATAATCTATAATAGTTCGCAAATCCAAATCGGCTAATTGTTCTCGAATAGCACCTGCTCCAGTAGATATTTCTCTATTTCGAAATGCATCAAAACCTTGGGTAGTAAAAAAAAGCGGGATGCTGTATTTCCAAGATTGGATTTCATATTCGAATAAACCTCGTAACCGTAAAAAAGTAGGTTTTTTTGCTATGGGCCTAGCAAATGAAAAATTGGGATAGGATCCTATAGGATCTCCTCCTTCAAAACTGGACGTGAAAGTTTCCTCTCGCCCGGCTCAAGTAGTTACAGCAAAGAAATTAAAGAAAGGAATTCTCACTTTCAAAAAAATTTTTTAATTATATAGCATCGCCAAAATAAAAGATCTACTCTTTACTCAAGTTTCCTTGAAGACTAAGCATCATTGCCTTGATTCATTCTTTTTTTACTTTTTTTGTGAATTCTTTTTTTTATTCAATTCAATTAAATTACAACAAAAATAAATTATGAAATTCTTGAGTAGTCTACCCCCCCCCTTCGAATGATCAATCCCCTAAAAAAAAAAGAATTGTAATTCAAAAGAAATTTACTTGTCTATGTATTGTTCCATTTGATCTTTTAGGTCACGACTTCACCTCGACGGTTATACCACGTCCCTTTAAATTAAAGCCTATATGCGACGGATAGCCTCTTGTAACCATACCTATTTGCTTGCTTACGCGAACATAATTTCTTTATAAATGAACCAGAATAGTTAATGTTAATTCCGCAAAAACAACAAAAGAAGTCTTTTTTTACGAGGTACAACTATAAATTAATATTTTGTTGTTACGAAATCGACCATGGATCAATTCCCCCTTTAATTAGAAGTATTCAATACACCCATAATTCTGAGCTTCATGTTACTCCTCCCAAGAGACATGTCAGAGCCGGGGCATCCCCCTTGGATTGAATGGGATGACAGTTTTTCAGTCCGAATCTGTAAAATAATAATTTCGATCAAGTCACACATCGCAGTATACTAGGCCTTCTAATTCTTTAAGAGGTTTATCTAAAAAATTCGCGATATAACTAGGAAGACGTTTCAAATACCACACGTGAGTTACGGGGCATGCCAATTTAATATAGCCCATTTGATACCTTCGTATTCGAGAATCAACAAATTCGACTCCGCATTCTTCACAAAAATTTTGGTCTTCTTTTTCATTTCTGATTACTCGATAATTTCCACAAGCACAAATTCCGCTTTTTATCGGCCCAAAAATTCTTTCACAAAATAATCCATCCTTTTCGGGTTTATTGGTTTTGTAATGAAAAGTATAAGGTTTTGTTACCTCTCCAACTATCTCTCTATTAGGTAGGATTTTTGTGGCCCAAGCCTTTATTTGTTTAGGCGAAACTAACCCAATTCTGAGTTGTTGATGTTTATACTGATCGATCATAGAAGAAAAATTATAATTTATTCCGATTAAGCTTCCATCCTATTAATCTGGAAGGTTTTCTCAGATACAAGGAAATGGTTCAGTTCCAGAGCCAAAGATCGTAGTTCTCGAACGAGCAGTCGAAAAGATTCTGGAGCATCCTCGGGGTTAGGTATTGTTCCCCCAATGATCGTAGTACCAAGTACGTCCTGGCGGGCTTTAATATGATCCGATTTATAAGTAAGCATCTCTTGTAAAATATGTGCAACACCAAATCCTTCTAGAGCCCAAACTTCCATCTCTCCTACGCGCTGTCCTCCTTGCTTGGCTCTTCCTCGAAGGGGTTGCTGTGTAACAAGTGCATAATGTCCACTAGAACGTCCATGGATTTTATCATCAACTTGATGAATTAATTTCAATATATAAGGATTTCCTATTATAACAGGTTGCTCAAAAAGATCCCCTGTTCTTCCATCAAATATTCTACTCTTTCCCGGATACTCGGGTTCAAAGATCCACGGCTCCGATGTTTGTTTACTGGCTTGATATAATTCAGAAAACACTAGTTTTCTCGAAGCCTCTTGTTCATATCTCTCATCAAAAGGTGCGATTCGATAATGTCTATCTAGCAGACCTCCTGCTAACCCGAGCGAACATTCAAATATCTGTCCTACATTCATTCGTGAAGGTACTCCTAATGGGTTAAAGACCATATCAATGGGTCTTCCATCTTGCAAATAAGGCATATCTTGTCTAGGCAAAATTTTTGAAATGATACCTTTATTTCCATGTCTTCCGGCTACTTTATCGCCAACTTTTATTTCACGTTTCTGTAAAATATATACATGAATTGTTTCTGGGTTATAACTAGAGTCCCCTTTTTTCTGGATCCATCTCACATCAATAACTCGACCCCTACCACCTATAGGGAGTTTTAGACAAGTTTCTTTGGATGTGGATACCTGAATGCCAAATATGGCTTGTAATAATCTATCTTCAGGGGCATACGAAGATTCTTTTGCCATCTGGGGTGTTAATTTACCTACCAAAATATCACCCGTTTCTACCCATGATCCCAACCTCACAATTCCATTTTTGTCTAAATTACGTAGTAAATGGGCTTCTAAATGCGGTATTTCGCTCGTGACCCTTTCGGGTCCTTGACTTGTCACATAAGTCTGAATTTCATATTTACGTATGTGAAAAGAAGTATAAATATCTTCATATACAAGACGCTCACTAATGAGTACAGCATCTTCAAAATTGTAGCCTTCCCATGGCATATAAGCCACTAATATGTTTTTTCCCAAAGCTAGTTCGCCCCCAACTGTAGCGGCACCATCTGCTAAAATTTGTCCCTTTTTAATGCATTTACCCCGAGGAATCCGGGGGTTTTGGTGCATACAAGTATTTTTGTTGGAACGTTGATACATTACTAATGGAATGCTTTGAATATCCCCATTACCTGAAAAAAGGATCTTATCAGTATCGGTATAAAGGATCTTTCCCTCATGTTCGGCTATAGCGAGAACCCCGGAATCTAGGGCCGCTTGGCGTTCCAACCCGGTTCCAACAATGCATTTCTCGGACTGAGAAAGCGGAACTGCTTGACGTTGCATATTAGAACTCATTAAAGCTCGATTTGCATCGTTGTGCTCGATAAAAGGAATGAGGGAAGCTCCAATAGAAAAATATTGGAAGGGAAAAATACTTCGCAGATGAATCTGTTCCCACGCAATAGTCAGGAATTCTTGACGGTATCGAGCCGGAACAACCTGTTCTTCCTGAATACCTTGATTCAGTGCCAAAGAATTCCACGTAGATAACATATAGTATTCATCTCTACTGGGTGATAAAAAAAGCATCTGTCCTGTTGTCGATCTCTCAGAAATTTGATAAAAAGGACTTTCTAGAGACCCCAAAAGACCAATTCTTGCATGAATTGATAAGGATCCAATAAGTCCAACATTAATTCCTTCAGATGTGTCAATTGGGCAAATACGCCCGTAGTGACTAGGGTGAATATCGCGTACCCGAAAACTCGCCGTTCGCCCTGTCAATCCCCCGGGGCCCAAAGAACTCAATTTTCGTCCATGAACTATTTGTGTCAATGGATTAGTTCGATCCAAAACTTGAGATAATGGGTGTAATCCAAAAAAAGATTCATAAGTCGTTGTTAATGGAGTTGAAGTTACCAAATTCTGAGGAGTCGGTATTAATTTATGCCGAATTGCTCCACATATAGTTCCTCGAACCACATTTTCTAAACGAACCAGAGCCAATCCGAATTGATCTTGTAAGAGATCTGCTACAGAGCGAATACGTTTATTTTTCAAATGATTCATATCATCAAGTGTACCCATTCCAAATTTCATTCCAATCAGATGATCCGTAGCTGCCAATATATCGCGCGGTAACAAAAACGTATTGTTTTGGGGTATATCAAGATTCAGTCGACGGTTCATATTTCGCCGACCAATCCTTCCTAATTCGCATTTTTGCTGAAAGAATTTTTTTTTTAATTCTTGACATAAAGATTCCGAAAATACCGGGTCTCCCCCTACACAAGCAAATTGTTGATAAAACTCCAAAATGGCATTTTCCTTTGACCCCAAAATTTTTTTATCTTTATCATTCAAGAAAGACAAGAAAATTTCCGGGTAACAAACATTATACAGAATTTCTTTTAGATTCGAACCCATAGCTGATGATAGAACTAGAATAGATATTTTCTGTTTCCTACTCACACGAGCCCATATCCTTGCTTTTCTATCAATCTCTAATTCTGATCTTCCTCCCCAATCTGATATTATGGTGCCAGTATAGACCGAAATTCCGTTATGGTCCAATTCCGACCGGTAATAAATACCAGGGCTTTGCAATATTTGATTGATCACAATTCTGTATATTCCATTTACTATAAAAGTTCCCAGGCAATTCATTAGAGGGATGTTTCCAAGCAAAATTGTTTGTTCTTGCATTTGCATCTCCCGGCCGGTTTTCAAAATTAATCCTGCGGATACATATAATTCAGAAGAATATGTAAGTGATTTATACACAGCATCCTTTTCTTTTATCACGGGTTCTACCAATTGAGATTTTTCCACAAATAATTGAAATTCAATTTCTTGATCTGTATCTTCAATTTTTGGAAACTTATAAAGCTCTTCCGGTAAGCCCTGATCAATGAACTGAGAAAATCCTTCAAATTGTATCTGATTAAACCCGGGTATTGTAGACATCAGTTCATTTTCCTCTCGTAACATTTAAACCCAACTCCTCTTTTGTTTAAAAATCCCACCTTTGGATCATTCTTTATTAAATAATAAAGATAAAGATCGATCTAGCTCGGATGGAATTTATATTCTGTTTACTAAATCACATAAAATTTTACACATACATTCCATATATATATGGAATGTATGAAATACGTATGAAAGGAGGAATAGAGAAAATTTGCTACTCATACTCAAATTGAAATTTGCAACGGATACAAGATTAAAGAGGTGGATAAAACATTCGGTTTAAAAGAATTATGCTGCTTAATTCGATTTCTTTAATTCGATTCCATTTATACCATTCTTATAATTATAATATTACTCCGATTGGATAAAGAGATGACAAGATTTGACCCCTTATACTGAGATAAGAATAATCAGAAACAGTATAGAGTTTTTTTTTTTTACTTAATAGGTTTTTCTTAAAAAAACCTATTTGCGGAGACAAGATCTATTTTAGTACTATTTCGTAAAATTCTTAATCTTCTTAATCTTAATATAGGCTTATTTTATATTGTAAAGCAAAGCGTTAAATTTAGATCCGTGCCCCAATATCTTCTATATATCGTATATAAGATACGCTCTGTGTAATTTCTATTATGGTTCCGGGGTTTACATATAGGCATAATTGTTGTTATAATAGAAATTGAGAAAAAGAAAAAAATGAAAATCGAAATAAAAATTTTATTTTATTGAAAAGATACAATAATAATTATTAGTTACTGTTTAGATTTTATTATGTCATTAGGGAAACATGATTTGAAGTCAGAATCCAAGACTCGTTCATGAATTCCAAAATAGTTAAGGGTTCCAATTTATTATGACTTTTTTGAAAGCCCATATTTTGGGTATGGATAAAAAAAAATAAAAGCTTTTTGTTAGTAGGAAGGGAATTAAGGAAATGGGATTCAAAATGCACGTACAATAAAAAAGTTAATTAATCCATCCCTAAAAGGGAATCTTTTCATATATATTTTGTTTTGGCGGCATGGCCGAGCGGTAAGGCGGAGGACTGCAAATCCTTTATTCCCCAGTTCAAATCCGGGTGTCGCCTGATAAAAAACAAGAAATATCCTAATCCCTTAGGGTCTCTTGATACGTACTTGATTCTAAGCATCTAGTGGTCTCTAATCTAAAGCTTTGTATCTCGAATTCAAGGAAATTTTTATTAAATTAGGTAGGAGTGTAAGGGAATCGAGACGTTTTGATAGCCCTTACACTCCTATTGGAGCCACTTCGGTGCGAGGTAATATACTAACTTAATTAGTAGTTAGTAATGGCAGAAAGGCGGGATATAATTTGTATACAAACTCAAAAAAATCTCTTAGTACTTAGCAATTATGACAAAACCTCTTTTCAGTAACTCATGTAGGAATTTTTTATATGTACGTGAATTTTTGGGGTTGGTTCATTAAATTAAGAAAGAGTTCTCCAAAATTTTTGACTCTGTACCCTTGATTTCACTATTATTAGTAAACAATAATGGAATAATTCCTTCATATTCATAGAAATAGGGGACAAAATTCACATGGATATTGTAAGTCTCGCTTGGGCTGCTTTAATGGTAGTCTTTACATTTTCTCTTTCACTTGTAGTATGGGGAAGAAGTGGACTCTAGAAATACGACTTAACTTAGCTAATTTTAACTAATTAAGTTTTTAGTTAGGGAATAAAACCTTATCAATTGTTTTTTAGATCACTCCATAAAGTCTTTTTAAAGATACTAATGTTAATCAAACAGATATTTTTAAAATGCCCATGTTTCTTTCTTTGATTCTTTCGGCGGATACTAGTATTTTTTTGAAATATTAAGAATTTGAACTGTAAAATAAAAGTAAGAGTTGCCTTTCGATTATTTTAGATTGATCCGAATCACTATCAATACAAATCGATCAAATAGATGTAGCAAAACAATAGAATTAGGATCAATATGTACATAACATATATAGGATACATATTTTAGATTAGTCAATATTAAAAATTTTAAGTCTTTTTATACACGACAAAAAAAAAAAACGAAAAATATAATACTAATATAATAACTAAAAAATCGTATGGTAGAAAGAAAATTTTCTTTCTTTCTACCATACTACTAAATCGAATCAAATACTGATGATTCTAGCCTGCGATAAAGAACGAAGAAGTCAATTTTCAGTCAAACTAATCATTTTGGCTGACCGTTTTTACATAAATGATAAGTAGAAAAGCAGTAGGAACTAGAATGAAGAGCGCAGTAGCAATAAATGCAAGAATATTGACTTCCATAATTTCATCGTTTTTTTAGTTCGAAATAACTCGGGATTTAATCCCCTAGAGATGATCAAAATGTCACCTGTAAATTCATATGGAATGTATTCCGTTTTGATGATATTGAATAGGATTAATATCATGAATAACAATATATGAACTATCATATAAACTCGCCGTCGCAAATTGAATAGTATAACATAGGATAATCTTTTATCCATACTGAAAAAAAATATATTATAGAATTCGTGATCGAATCAAGATATCATTCTTTTTAAATCTTTTCTTTGTACAATCAATCATCTAACGAAGTCTGACCACGTTTCTTTTTCTTTTAGACTTCCATCGGTTAAAAAAAAAAAATAATATATGAAAAACAGACTACAAGGGGTTAAGTTCTAAAATACCTTTCTTTTTTTTGTCATTTTTTTTTTAGTGTTTGCTCTTTTTTTGGTAGAACTTAAATTCTAGTCTAAATTGAATTTTTTTCTTATTACATTACACGGGGTCTAAAAAGAAACATGAGATACTTGTTTGATCTTTGGTTATTGGATCCGTCGGGACTGACGGGGCTCGAACCCGCAGCTTCCGCCTTGACAGGGCGGTGCTCTAACCAATTGAACTACAATCCCAAGGAACTAAGGTATACAATATCCTTTAACTTATAATATAGATATAGAAGGGAGTTATTAGTGATATACGGATCTCTGTATGAATATGTACTTGAGTGAGAACAACACGAATTACGAGTCAATTTTCTTTAGTTTAAATTATCCCATAGGATGAATCTAGATCTAGATCATTATTTTAATTTCCCATAACAAACGAAAAACAGAAAAATCGACTCTTTTATTCTGCATGTCGGCCGTTTCGGGAGGACAAATATCTTCATCTCAATAGTGGATGAGAGAGCTTTTGGGCCGAGCTGGATTTGAACCAGCGTAGACATATTGCCAACGAATTTACAGTCCGTCCCCATTAACCGCTCGGGCATCGACCCAGGAAGAATCTATTCAATTATAGGTTTATTGATTAGTAGGCTTATTGATAATCCACGATCAACTTCCTTTTGTAGTACCTTACCCCCAGGGGAAGTCGAATCCCCGCTGCCTCCTTGAAAGAGAGATGTCCTGAACCGCTAGACGATGGGGGCATACGTACCCAACTGCCATCATACTATGTTCATAGTATGAACAGTTTTTTGAAATTGTCAATATAATCGAATCTAATATATATTAAAATTTAAATAACAATAATTAGATTCTTAGATTCAAGGGGTCTTTCCGTCTTACATGATTACATCCAATTTTTTTTTCATTTCGTTTTTTTTAATAATTCATTCAAACCATTCGATATTAAATCTATAAACTAGAAAACTATAAAAAATCCGTTCGAATTTTATTATTCTTAATATAAAAGATAAATTTATTTATTTATTAAATTAGCGGAGGAAATATAAATAATAGGTAATTCAAAGGATCTGTTCGGGACGTGCTTTAGCTACTCAAAAAATGGAGGTTTAAGGTAAACAAACCCATAATATCGCATTTAGAAACGAGTGACTAGCTGCCTACTTATGTATATGTAAGTTCTATAATATAGAATAGAATAACTTAATTAAATATATTTTCTATGTATATTCTATGTATATAAGTAATGACTCAATTAAATATATTTTCTATGTATATTCTATGTATATAAGTAATGACTCAGCCAAGAATTAACTATTAACTATATATAATTATATATTTTAAATATATATAAGGGCC